ATTGTAATGGAATAATTGTACTGGAATATCGAAGAATACTTTGAAGAGCTAGAAATAGAAAGAGTAAGTAAGATTGAAATGCTTTATTTATGCACAAAGAAAAGAAACTTTTTGAGTTGATTGATAACAAAATATTAAATGACTTCTTTATTCATTATTCATTCATTGAATGATAAATGACCACAAGTGAAGGAGATACACGATTTAAATAATGGAAAATCCAATATTTCACAATTGTATCTAGAATAACTGGAAAAGTGGAAACAAGACCAGATATTATTTTCTCATTATGAGCCAATCCAAAATCGTTGTAAAACGAACCAATCATTAGTTCCCAACCGTGAGGCGAGTGGAATCCAATCCATAAATCAGTGACTAATAGAATTGAAAAAGCTTTTATTGTGTCACTTAGGTTATAAAGAAATTCCTGAACCCAAGAATTAAGAATGGAAAGTTCTTTACTACGCATAATAAAATAACCACTTAGAATAGTGAAACAGATTATATTTGTCGAAAAATGCAAAAAGATATGTAAATTATCTTCACTGCGTGTTTTGACCAATTGCATTATTTCTTTATGGATTCCTATCCGAAACTTTTCTACATGTGTCCCCGGGTATTCCTTTATTATTTCATCTAATAAGAATAGTTCTTCTAATTCTATGAATGTTTCTACAATCTTCTTTTCTTGAATATCATTTAAAAACGTTTCAGATTGCCCGATATTCCACCAATCAGTAATCCAAGGTTCCAAATATTTATTAAACGCTAGAGAGACCCACCAGGGCAAAAATACTATAAATGCAAGATAAGGAAGAGAGGTTAATGTTTTCTTTTTTTTCACTTTTGATCTCTGAATTGTTAATGAACTTGCTTTATTCGTCGACTTTATCTTATTTTTGAAGCATGAGTTCTATAACAAGAACAAGATATGGAACCTACGGATCTATTCCCTATTTTTGTATAATTATTTAATCCTTAAATGTAGAAAAAATAGGGAAATGGAAGAAATAAGGATTTACTTTGGATCAGAAAAGAATAAAAAGCAAATGTTGTTCTCAAATATTCCAATTGGACAAATTAGAACCAATTGCATCTCCGTTTGTTATTTTTGTTGAATACTCAAAAAAGAACTTTAAGTGACGAATATAATTTTGATTTCCAGACAAAATAATTTAGCGGGTGCCTAAAAGTTCTTATTTCAAAAAATTTCAATTGGTACACCCAAGAAATCGGCCAATTCCACAGCTTTTTGTTCAATTTGTCGTGGAGTAAAATTCTCATCAGTATTAATTAAGGGAATGACTCCCTGACCCCAGATTTCTATATAAAGGATACGACGAGGATAAAGAATTGCTTTACTCTCTATTTTGATTGCCTGGATATCCTTTATAAAGAAACGAAGGAAGATTCGACGGTTTTTTCCAGGAAATCCCCAACGAAAAATACATCCTATTCCTTCTTTTCTATCGAATCGATCATAACCACTACCGATATTCAACAACATTGTGCACCATAAATAGGAGCTAATGAATAGACCCGCGATTCCATAGAAAGACATCACGATCCCTTGTGGAAAAAAAACAATTTGTTGATAGGGAAATACAGATACCAAATTCCTACCAAGATAACTGGAAGTTCCAACTACTAAAAATCCTAGCGAACCTAAAAAAAGGATAAAGGCCCAGCAAAAATTACTTGTTTTTCTAGATCCCCTTATAAGTTCTATCCATATATGTTCTGATCGCCAATTCATATTCTACTATACTAGATCCTCTTGTATTTGATTGGAATTCAGAGAATAATTCAAATTAATTTGATTTTTATTTTCTTGCCCCCGAAATAACTCTCATCAACTAGTACTATTTTATTGTGAACCATTAGAAACAGTTGGTTAAATATATTTCCAGTCTATTTTACATATTGATTGATCCTCTTCCCCTTTTAACTAGCTATATCCCTATATACAGGATTTATTCATATATCATGTATCTGTTAATAGCTCTTTCGCTTTTTTTTTTGATAGGGAACCACATATCGTACCATAATTCACTAAACGTAAACCCATATTATGATTTAGTGTTGAAATAAATTGATCAGACTTGGTCCGATCGCATCTAGACAATCTTATTTTTTTGGACAAACAAAAATAAAGAAGCCATTGCAATTGCCGGAAATACTAGGCCCACTAAGGGCACAAAAAGAGAGGGTAAGTTGAGATCTGTCATAGAATAGGTGCCTCGGTTTAATATTTGTACCTCTTATAAGGAAAGATATCTTATGATAAGTATATCTATTATAAATAATATTAAGTAGTTAATAAGTGCAAGGAATAAGGAATGTAGAACTAAATTAAGTGTACCTTTTTTATTTCTACACAAATATGTATGATAATCGACTCTAATAAATTTTGGATTCTTCTTCTTTCGTTCTTATCTTAAAAATTGGATTATAAATTTACGACTCTAATTAATCTAATACAGGGATTTCTACTAAAAAAAAAAGTAGATTCTCAGAGAATATAGAAATTACTTCTACTCCCTATTATATTTCTTTTATATTTTTGTATCCCCTGCTATATTTATGTATTATTTACTATTGTTATTTTATTTAAATATTATTTACATTTTCATATAATAACATATTCTAATTTAATTACTTATTTTCAATTTCCATAGAATTAAATCCTAAGAAAATATAAATAATATTAATGAAAATAATATAAAAATTCCAATTAATTAAGACTAGACTAAGACATAATAAGAGCGGAATTTTTTTTATTTTCCCTAATTCCTATTTTAATTTCTGTAAAAAAGAATCCTGTTTATTCTGTTAATATAGAGTGACTAATTACTAATAATGAATACCGGTAGGATAAAAAAGGACCCTGGGGAAAAATAAAAAAAGAATTATCTTAAATTTTGTATTCTTACTACAAGTGGACTTATGTGACCCAAGAAAACGCCATTCTTCTGATTTTTTTGATTACAATGAATTAGAATTAAATACTTGTTCGCTATAAACTATAAATAAGTAAAAATAATTAAATATAGAACTTTACTTTAAATTTTTTAAATTTATATTCAAAGGAAAGAACCCATCAAGCTCAAATAACTCACTCAGACGAGATCCAATAATTTACTCAGAACATCCTTTATAAGATTACGTGATAGGATTGAATCCAATAAGCCTTTATGGAATAAATACTCAGACGCTTGTGAACCCTCGGGTACTTTTTTATTTAATATTTGTTCAATTACTCTTTTACCCGCAAATGCAATGTAGGCGTTAGGCTCAGAAATGATGACATCTCCCAACATACCAAAACTGGCTGTAACTCCGCCAGTTGTAGGAGATGTAAGGATTGATACATATAATAACTTTTTATTTAATTGATAATTATATGAAGCAGAAGAAATTTTAGCCATTTGCATCAAGCTCAAAATACCTTCTTGCATGCGCGCTCCTCCAGAAGCACACACGATAATAACGGGTAGAGATTTATTAGTAGCATATTCGATTAAACGGGTTATTTTTTCGCCTACTACAGATCCCATACTACCCCCCATGAACTTAAAATCCATAACCCCAATCGCTATGGTAATACCATTTAGTTGACCTACGCCTGTTTGAACAGCTTCAGTTAAACCGGTCTTTCTTTGATAAGAATCGATACGATCCCTATAAGGATCTTTCTCGGAATGAAATCCAATGGGGTCCCTAGATACCATATCCTCATTCATGGGATTCCAAGTTCCTGGATCAATCAAAAGTTTGATTCTATCGGAACTACTTATTTTCAAATGATATCCACAATGTTCACAAATACCAATTTCAATTTGTGATCTAAAAGGTTTTTTATAACTTAATGTATAACAATTTTCGCATTGAACCCATAAATGCTTGTATTCTTTATTTATATCAAAAAGATTAGAGCTTTTTCTTATATGAGAATAACTACTAGTTCTCATATTAGAACTTTCATTTTTAGTACAAATGCAATTCGAAAGAGAACTGTCATTGTCAGTATCAGTATCTCCCAAAAAGTAAGTATTAATACGGATTTCAAAATCAAGATAACTATCAATGCAACTATTATTCCAACTAGATTGAGTATCAGACATGTAATTATAATAGTAACTCTTAAATCCACTATTCAGACAACTATCTAAATTCAGATAGTTAGAAATAACATTCAGATAGTTAGAAAAAGCACTTTTTAGTTCATTCATAAAAGAAATAGAATTGTCAATCTTAAAAATACTATTTTCAATATACAAATATACCGAAGAATCGTCGCCATTATTATCTATATTATCTATAATTAAAAAAGTGTCATCGGAGATCAAACTCCAAAAGTCCCTAATATCAACAAAATAATCAACATTACCGCAATTGCAACTCGCACTAGCACTCCTACTAGGTTTTTTTTTATTTGTATCGTTTAGAACGGGGTCTTCATTTTCCCTAATACACCCACCAATAGGACCAAAACCATACATTGATTTATTTAGCTCACATCCATCCTTATTATAGAACATTGAATTGAACCACCTTTTTTCCATAGGTTCTTCTTGCCCTTTATTTGCAAATCAAATAGTTGAATAGTGATTTACTGAATCATTATTTTACTATTTGATTTCCCATCCTAATTAAATTTGAGAAATATGAATTGGATTGAATGTATCGAAATTCATTGCTTTTTGATTTCATTTTGCTGTACCTGTTGGATTCATAAAAGTATGCGGTAATGTTTTCATTTCTATGGAAAAACGAAGTGAATCAATGTCAACCCGTCACAAACAAGCACTAATGACGAAATGAAAACTATAAAATACAAATAAAGAATGTGAATGCAATCCCTAGGGCTATACGGATTCGAACCGTAGACCTTCTCGGTAAAACAGATCAAACTAATGAATATCTAAATGATTCGAACTGTTTCAAAGACCCAACATGCATTTTGTTGCATTGGGCTCTTTCATCAACTGATGACAAGATCAGTTAGTTCACCATATTTTTTCTTATCTTCACAAGAAAAGTAAGAAGATAGTGAGATGGCTCCATGTGCTCTGATTCATTACTTAGATTCTGACCCAAGAGCAATACCAAAGTGTTTCAAAAAAGGGATTGACTTGACGTAGGTCTGCCTCCGGCCTAGATTCAAATTCAACTTAAAAAGTTAAATCGAGTCTCTATCGTACGCTCCAAGAGTAAAATATGAGACTTTATACACCTTAAAGTTCATAGGACGACAAGAGGTTATTTTGAGGCCCTTATACTCATTATGCCTAGCATTGAATAGACTTAGTATTTACCTTATCAATTCTCAAATCAATGATGAGCTCCATTTGGCATCTGAATTCGTATCTTAATCCGATTGAACCAAATAAAGATTTGTCAGGCTATTGTCCTCTTGTTCTTTCGAATCAATGGAGTAAGACATTCATTTATCAATAAGACCAAATAGATTAATTGCATAATGTACTTTCTTGAAAAGCATTGGCGCACGTGTAAACGAGTTGCTCTACCTAACTGAGCTATAGCCCTTGTCATAGATATCTTACCATATTGGTAATTTCTTGTCAAGATGAATATTAATTTCTTGCCAAGATAAATATTCCATGATCCAGAAGAGAACTCTCTAATATGTTTTTCATTTCTTATTAAGAATTGATTGGTATTGCCTAGAAGTAATATTCCATCTATAATTCACAAAGCGGTGGGTCTCTTTTTTTCTTTGTAGTGATAAATGACCTACTTAACTCAGTGGTTAGAGTATTGCTTTCATACGGCAGAAGTCATTGGTTCAAATCCAATAGTAGGTATAACTTATTAGATACCGGAACCAACGGTATCTAATAAGTTTTTTTACACATCTTTTTTTTGTTGTCTCAGATTATACTTGATTGTATTGATCAAAAAATGAGGTATAAATAAGGATAACTTCTTTTAATTGTTCTGGTATATCAACTAACAGGAAATGGCATTGATAGACTTCACTAGGAAATGACATTGATAGATTCCACTCGCGTTCTAGCTCGTCTGAGAGCTAAATTCGCCTCAATTGTTTGTCTCTTACCTTCTGCTTTACTCAAGTTGGTTTTAGCTATTTCAAGAGCTTTCTTAGCTTCTTGTGGATCAATATCAGTACTCATTTCTGCATCATTTCCTAAAACGGTGATCTCATTATTACCTATTCTAGCGAAACCGCCCATTAGAGCCACTGTTAACCATTGGTCGTTGAGGCGTATTTTCAAAAGACCTATATCTACAGCTGTGGCAATAGGGGCGTGGTTTGGTAATACACCGATTTGGCCACTGTTAGTAGATAAAATAATTTCTTTCACTTCGGAATTAAAAATAATTCGATTAGGGGTTAGTACACAAAGATTTAAGGTCATTTCTTCAATTTGCTCTCCACTCCTATTCTAAGTTGGTAGCTTTCGCGGTAGCTTCTTCGATGGTACCCACTAAATAGAAGGCCTGCTCGGGAAGACTGTCTAATTCTCCGGAAAGTATAAGTTGAAACCCTTTAATTGTTTCTGTAAGACCCACATATTTCCCTGGAGAACCCGTAAATACTTCTGCTACGAAGAAGGGTTGTGATAAGAAACGTTCAATTTTTCGTGCTCTTGCTACGGTTAAACGATCCTCTTCGGATAATTCGTCCAAACCAAGGATAGCTATAATATCCTGAAGTTCTTTGTAACGCTGTAAAGTTTCCTTAACTCTTTGCGCAATTTCATAATGTTCCTCACCAACGATCCAAGGTTGGAGCATAGTTGATGTTGAATCTAAAGGGTCTACTGCTGGATAAATCCCTTTGGCAGCTAATCCTCTTGATAGTACGGTAGTAGCATCTAAATGTGCAAATGTCGTGGCAGGGGCAGGGTCGGTTAAATCATCTGCAGGTACATAAACCGCTTGAATGGAAGTTATTGATCCTTCTTTGGTAGAAGTAATTCTTTCTTGCAAAGAACCCATTTCCGTACTAAGGGTAGGTTGATAACCCACTGCGGAAGGCATTCTACCTAACAGGGCAGATACCTCTGATCCCGCTTGAACGAATCGAAAGATATTATCAATGAATAGAAGTACATCTTGCTCATTAATATCCCGGAAATATTCCGCCATGGTTAGGGCAGTCAAACCCACCCTCATACGGGCTCCCGGCGGCTCATTCATCTGACCATAGACTAAAGCTACTTTGGATTCTACAATTTTTTGTTCGTTAATCACTCCGGATTCTTTCATTTCCATGTAAAGATCATTTCCTTCACGAGTGCGCTCGCCTACTCCACCAAATACGGATACACCCCCATGAGCTTTAGCAATGTTATTGATCAATTCCATGATGAGTACTGTTTTACCCACTCCAGCCCCTCCAAAAAGTCCAATTTTTCCTCCACGACGATAAGGAGCTAAAAGATCTACTACTTTAATACCAGTTTCAAAGATTGATAATTTTGTATCTAATTGTATAAAAGCGGGTGCAGATCTATGAATCGGAGATGTTGTGCGAGTATCTACAGGACCCAAATTATCAACGGGTTCTCCAAGAACGTTGAAAATTCGCCCGAGAGTAGCCCCACCGACTGGAACACTTAATGGAGCTCCCGTGTCAATCACTGCCATTCCTCTCGTCAGACCATCTGTCGCACTCATAGCTACAGCTCTAACTCGATTATTTCCTAATAATTGCTGTACCTCACAAGTCACATTTACTTGCTGACCGTCAGTATCTCGACTCTTAACTACTAAAGCGTTATAAATATTAGGCATGTTCCCCGGTGGAAAAGAAACATCCAGTACGGGGCCAATAATTTGAACGATTCGCCCTAGGTTTTTTTCTTTAAGTGCAGAAATTGTAGGATCAGAAGTAGTAAGACTCATTCTCATAATCATGATAAAGTAAAATATGTCAAAATTTATTGGGAATATTTCCGAATCGAAAATAAAATGTCCGATAGCAAGTTGATCGATTAATTCAATAAGGCATGGAATCCATAAGAAAGTTAGTACTCGATTTAGTCAATATCGTCCAACCGACCAAATCTAATTCAATCATTTACTCATTCAATAGTTTCATTTTCAAATTCAACTAACCCTTTTTTAAAAATAGCAATTTCAAAGTATCAACAAAATCGCAAGTATAAGAATAATAAATGAGGAAGTATGGCTCATTTATCTATCATTATATAGAATTTCATCCATATTAGGGTTTTTTTATCTATAGAATTTGAACTTAAATTCGATTTATAATTAATTCATTATTTCTCATTGGACATTGTTATTTCCTTTTTTTATATGGATTTTAGTCTATTCTTGTTTTATACCTTTTTATGGATTAATTATGCTTATTTTCACATATAGAAGTTACATATACAACGTATATCAGTGTCAAGACCGAATTTCTCTTAGTATATATTAGATATTTAAATGCAAATAAAAAGAGGATTTTTATAAATTATAAACTTACAAAACAAGTATTGGGTTGCGCCATACATATCAAAGAGTATACAATAATAATGTATTTGGTGAAAATCAAATACGTGGTCTTATTTTATTGATTAAATTAGTGGAAAATTTTAGTTTAATTGAAATTTTTTGGAATCTTTTTTTTTTTCAAAGGTTTAATTCACGCCTATTCCCTGTCGAGTAGACCTTGTCATTGTGAGAATTATTAATTCATTAATTGTAGGGAGGGACTTATGTCACCACAAACAGAGACTAAAGCAAGTGCTGGATTTAAAGCTGGTGTTAAAGATTACAAATTGACTTATTATACTCCTGAATATGAAACCAAGGATACTGATATCTTGGCAGCATTCCGAGTAACTCCTCAACCGGGAGTTCCGCCTGAAGAAGCAGGGGCTGCAGTAGCTGCCGAATCTTCTACGGGTACATGGACAACTGTATGGACTGATGGACTTACTAGTTTGGATCGTTACAAAGGGCGATGCTACCACATCGATCCTGTTGCTGGTACTGAAAATCAATTTATTGCTTATATAGCTTATCCTTTAGACCTTTTTGAAGAAGGGTCCGTTACCAACATGTTTACTTCCATTGTGGGTAATGTGTTTGGGTTCAAAGCTCTTTCAGCTCTACGTCTGGAAGATCTGCGAATTCCTCCTGCTTATTCCAAAACTTTCCAAGGTCCACCCCACGGAATCCAGGTTGAAAGAGATAAATTGAACAAGTATGGTCGTCCCCTATTGGGATGTACTATTAAACCAAAATTGGGATTATCCGCGAAAAACTACGGTAGAGCTGTTTATGAATGTCTTCGCGGTGGACTTGATTTTACCAAGGATGATGAGAACGTGAACTCACAACCATTTATGCGTTGGAGAGATCGTTTCTTATTTTGTGCCGAATCTATTTATAAAGCACAATCCGAAACGGGTGAAATCAAAGGGCATTACTTGAATGCTACTGCGGGTACGTGTGAAGAAATGATAAAAAGGGCCGTATTTGCAAGAGAGTTAGGAGTCCCTATCGTAATGCATGACTATATAACAGGGGGGTTCACTGCAAATACTAGCTTGTCTTATTATTGCCGAGACAACGGCTTACTTCTTCATATTCACCGCGCAATGCATGCGGTTATTGATAGACAGAAGAATCATGGTATGCATTTTCGTGTATTAGCTAAAGCATTACGTATGTCTGGTGGAGATCATATTCATGCTGGTACAGTAGTAGGTAAATTAGAAGGTGAACGCGAGATGACTTTGGGTTTTGTTGACTTATTACGTGATGATTATATTGAAAAAGACCGAAGCCGCGGTATTTTTTTCACCCAAGATTGGGTCTCTATGCCGGGTGTTTTGCCCGTGGCTTCAGGGGGTATTCATGTTTGGCATATGCCTGCCCTGACTGAGATCTTTGGAGATGATTCTGTACTACAGTTTGGTGGAGGAACTTTAGGACACCCTTGGGGAAATGCACCGGGTGCAGTAGCTAATAGGGTGGCTTTAGAAGCGTGTGTACAAGCTCGTAATGAAGGGCGTGATCTAGCTAGTGAAGGTAATGAAATTATCCGTGAAGCTTGCAAATGGAGCCCTGAACTTGCCGCTGCTTGTGAAGTGTGGAAAGAGATCAAATTCGAGTTCAAACCGGTAGACACAATCGACTAAACTAGATAAACGTGCATAATTCAGTAATTCCTGTTTATTCTCCTAAGTGTAATTAACTAAACTCGGCTCAATCCTTTAAAAAAAAAAAAAAAAGGATTGAGCCGAATAAAGAATGAGCGAACCTCCGCCACCTTTCTTATAATATTTGTATATACCTTCTTTTCTATATATCCATATCAATAAACTATATCTATAAATATGTACAAAATAGACAGACCTTACCTATAACTTAACTTACATATACAAGATATAAATACAAGATAAGATCTAAGATTAAAGGACTCCAAATTTCTTCCATATTTCTATGGTTTCTTGTTGGATCCATAATTAATCTTATGGGTCTTTGCAATTGATTGGTAGATTATTTTCTATCCTTTGGTTTTTGTTTTAGATCAAGGCAAGGGAAGTATATCTTCTACGCATTCTGTATATTGTCTCTTTCGTTCCGTGTTGGATTGCAATAAAAACTTCTTTTTTTATTCAATTATAAGAAACGGAATTCTTCATAGGAAGAAAAAAATATTTTTCTTTTCGATACAAATTTGTACACGAGATGAGAGAAAACCTTACTTGGATTTATTTATATTTCTAATAAATTTATTGAAATTGAAATGTTAATTGGTCTGTTTATCAGTCTGTTGGAACGGAATGACTCTTTTATTCCAACTCTAATTAAATAACTTAATTGTTATTGTTTCTCAAAGGACCCGGTATAATAAAGATTTAAGGTTTCTAATTTTGATATAGAAGTTACGAGTTTGTATATGTAAGTAAGGGTTCCTCCCAATTCAACCAAAGGAATCTATTAATAAAAGGATTAAGAAATAAAAAAATATAGAACAAAGGGAGGGAGAGAATCCAATGGTTCTATCATTAGATGATGTTTAAATATCTATATCGAATCCGCAATAATCCTCTCTGGGGATTTTAATAAAAAATTTATTTATTTTTATTTAATTAATTTCTTAAATTAATTGCAAAATATAACAAAAACCAATAAAAAAAAAAGGGGGGGAAAGTTTTTTTGTGTAAAAGCAGAATATGTCTACAATATAATATATGAATAGAATTGAAATGTAAGTGAAATTCTGTTGAATTCATTTTTAAGCGAGACAGGCTCTACAAAAAAAGAATTAAACTCTGAAATTTAATAAAAAAAATGATATTTCGCCTAATAAGTTCTGGATGAATTGACAATTCTAATTTGAATCGAGTAATTCAGTACAGTACACATTAATAGGAGTGCTTTTATGTTTTTGCTTTATGAATATGATATTTTCTGGGCATTTATAATAATATCAAGTGTTATTCCTATCTTGGCATTTGTAATTTCTGGGCTTTTAGCCCCGATTAGTGAAGGAACAGAAAAATTCTCTAGTTATGAATCGGGTATAGAACCCTTGGGGGATGCTTGGGTACAATTTCGAATTCGTTATTACATGTTTGCTCTAGTTTTTGTTGTTTTTGATGTTGAAACCGTTTTTCTTTATCCATGGGCAATGAGTTTTGATGTATTGGGCGTATCCGTATTTATAGAAGCTTTAATTTTTGTGCTTATCCTAATTGTTGGTTTAGTTTATGCATGGCGAAAAGGGGCATTGGAATGGTATTAGCTCCTGACTATTCAGACAATAAAAAAAAGAAAGGAAAAGATGACATGGAGACAGTTATTAATTTGATTGAGTTTCCATTAGTTGACCAAACAATCCCGAATTCCGTTATTTCGACTACATCGAATGATCTTTCGAATTGGTCAAGACTATCCAGTTTATGGCCACTTTTGTACGGTACTAGTTGTTGTTTCATTGAATTTGCTTCATTAATAGGCTCACGATTCGATTTTGATCGTTATGGATTGGTACCAAGATCGAGTCCTAGGCAAGCGGACCTTATTTTAACAGCTGGCACAGTAACAATGAAAATGGCTCCCTCTTTAGTAAGATTATATGAGCAAATGCCTGAACCAAAATATGTCATTGCTATGGGTGCCTGCACTATTACAGGAGGGATGTTCAGTACCGATTCTTATAGTACCGTTCGGGGAGTTGATAAACTAATTCCTGTAGATGTCTATTTGCCAGGCTGCCCACCTAAGCCAGAGGCAGTTATCGATGCTATAACGAAACTTCGTAAGAAGATATCTCGAGAAATCCATGAACATAGGATTGGATCTCAACAGGAAAATAGATGCTTTACTACCAATCACAAGTTTCATGTTCGACGCAGTACCCATATTGGAAATTATGATCAAAGATTGCTCTATCAATCACCAGCTACTTCAGAGAGATCTGATGAAACTTTTTTCAAATCCAAAAATTCAAAATTTTCCCACGAATTGGTGAATTAGGCAAATAATTTTTCTTTGTAACGAATAACAATGGTCAATTTTTATAAATTTCATTGTAAATATGAAATAGTCATAGAAATAAGAATGTGGGAGAGATCAAGAAGATGCAGGGTCGTTTATCTGCTTGGCTAGTCAAGCATGAGCTAGTTCATAGGTCTTTGGGTTTCGATTACCAAGGAATAGAGACTTTACAAATAAAACCGGAGGATTGGGACTCCATTGCTGTCATTTCATATGTATATGGTTACAATTATTTACGCTCTCAGTGTGCTTATGATGTATCGCCTGGCGGATTGTTAGCTAGTGTGTATCATCTTACGAGAATACAGTACGGTGTGGATCGACCGGAAGAAGTATGCATAAAAGTTTTTATCCCAAGGAGGAATCCTAGAATTCCGTCCGTTTTCTGGATTTGGAAAAGTGCCGACTTTCAAGAACGGGAATCCTATGATATGTTGGGAATTTTTTATAATAATCATCCACGTCTTAAGCGTATTTTGATGCCTGAAAGTTGGATAGGCTGGCCTTTACGTAAAGACTATATTACTCCCAATTTCTATGAAATACAAGATGCTCATTGAATGATAAAAAACTACTGTTTCCTTTTATGATTATATGACACGACTCCATATTTCCAGTCAAGGGATCCTTTTATTTTCTGCTCCAAATGAAACAAAGTAACTGGGCCATAATTTATATTATGAATGGGCTAAAAAAAGGTTTCATTTTCATTGAGACTCCCGGGTTTCTTTCTAATATAGTATATCATATCCATTTCGGATGGGTGTAGGCAGTAGAATAAATTAAAAAGGTTCTATGCCATGAACTTTGTTTTGTACCGCGCATATATTAGATAGACCCCATACCCGTAAAGTAACATAGGCGGGAATGAAGAAATAGAATATGAAATAAAATGCAAAATTCACCAAAAGGGGTCGAATTTAAAAGGGAATTTGTACTGTATCTGAAATATATTCTGTTTATTTCTATCCTTCAACTCCTCTTTTTTTTTGTTTTTAACCAAGTAACTTCTTTATATATTATATATCCTCTTATATATCTTCATATTATATATATATATTATGAAGAATTTCTTTTTTTTTTTTGAATGAAAGATAATCTAATTTTTTTAGTATGGAATACCTATCTACATAATACTTATCTATAAAAAAGGAGGTATATTTCTCTACATTTAGATGAATAAGTATGTGTCGTGTTATAAGACTATAAAAAGTATATCCAGTCATTTTTATGAATTTGAATGATATAAATTAATTACATGTCAGGAACCAGATTTGAACTGGTGACACGAGGATTTTCAGTCCTCTGCTCTACCAACTGAGCTATCCCAACGACTACTTTTCATATATTATTCTATTAGAGGACTCGTGTTTATGTCAATTCCAGGGACTAAGTACGATGAAAATCGTACTTAGTCCCTGGAATTTCTTGGGTCTTAAAAAAAGAAGACTTTCTTTGATAAGTGTAAGGATAATGATACGGACTATGAATGATTCCACAATGGGGATTACTTGTCCATATATGTTGATTTGCACGTATATCGTATCTACCCAACTCCATATTTCCGTTCAGATCCATCTGGAAACAATAGAGTGAATGTTAAATGTAGCGAATTTTGAACCATCAACGGAAAAAATGAGGAAATAAAATTTGTTTTTATTGGGGATAGAGGGACTTGAACCCTCACGATTTCTAAAGTCGACGGATTTTCCTTTTACTATAAATTTCATTGTTGTCGATATTGACACGTAGAACGGGACTCTCTCTTTATTCTCGTCCGATTAATCATTTTTGTTTTAATGATAAATAAGACTCTGGAATGAATGATTTAATCACTGAATATCCGATTATTCCTTCAACTTTTATTGGCATGGATTCACAATAAGTCGTAAATTTTTCATAGAATCTATTTTTATATAAATTCTAGATTAAGCTCGTGATTATTATTAATCGTTTGATATGTCAGTATGTATATGTACGTATTAGGTATATAGGGTCATCTTTCCTTTCTGTAATTTGGATAGAAAAAATATTCCTGCTACCAATGCAAACAACTTCATTCGTTAGAACAGCTTCCATTGAGTCTCTGCACCTATCCTTTTAAAATTCTTAGTTTATAATTTATATATATATAATGGTATAATATGGAAAATATAAAATATATAGAAAATATAAAATTATAAATATAGAAAAAAAGCTTTTTTTCTGAAGCCAAGGATTTGGCTCAGGATTGCCCATTTTTAATTCCAGGGTTTCTCTGAATTTGGAAGTTAACACTTAGTAGGTTTCCATACCAAGGCTCAATCCAATCAAGTCCGTAGCGTCTACCAATTTCGCCATATCCCCCTTTGAGTTGAGACCCTAATTTGTCCATTGAATTAATGAAATATCGATTCATATATCGAAAAAGTATATGCTTTTCTATTTACCCTCTTTCATTCCATCTCTATCGAATAACCTATACTTTTTTTTGTTCCAATTTAAAAAGATTCTATCATTGATATATCTACAATTCAATATAGATAGATATATTCTGCATCTAATCTATAAGTTCTCTATTTTTTCATTTTTCCATCGTTATTTAGAATACTAGAACGATCGATACTCCCCCTTATTTTTACGCTAGCCTTTTCTGATCTGAATGAAATAAGAAGAATACCTAATTATGATCTGGATTCCATATTTATCTTTATTATACTCTTTTTTTTTTTTATTTTTTTATTAGGTAAATCCAAAAAAGGAACGAAATCAAAATAGAATAAAAATATATAATAAATTAAATAGGAATTAAATATATATATATATTTGTTATAAAGTGAAGAAATAGAATATAAAAAAATTTCTATTGGATATTGATGTTAATGATCTTTTATATAAGGATCTATTTTATATTCCTATTATATATTCTTATTATATATAATGATATATTCTAGGATTGGAATAGAATAATATATAAATAAAAAAAAAATAGAAATTTATTAATAAGTAATTGTTAAAATAGAATTAATTAATATATAATTATAATAATATATATAATATAATAATAAAACAAAAATAACAGCTAGAAATATATAGTAACTGAGATCTTTGTGGTTTATTAAGTTCCTATGCACTATTCCTGTTCATTTTATGTAAGCCCGCTTAGCTCAGAGGTTAGAGCATCGCATTTGTAATGCGATGGTCATCGGTTCGATTCCGATAGCCGGCTTTTTTTTCTATTTGTTTTTTGTTCTATTTTTTCCATAATTGATAGATAATTTATCCAAATATTGAAAATACTCTCCCTTTTTCTTCAAATAGAAAATAGCTTGTCTTTTATGTCATGACAACCTCCAAGTATGAATAAAAAATGCATTGGAGAAATTAGATCTCTATAAAACAAACCATAAAACGTAGCCTTAACTTCTTTTCTTATATTATCTGTCTTATATATATATATAATCTATCTGAATATGAATACAATATATTGATACAATTCTTTTTATTTAGGAGCAACATTCTACTTTGTAGTACTTCAGTGGATTTCATTTTTTTTATTTAGTTCAGTTTTAATTTAGATTTATTATTTAAATATTGAAATTTACGTTTCAATAAAATAAAAAAGGAGTCTTTATGTCTCGTTACCGAGGACCTCGTTTCAAAAAAATACGCCGTCTGGGGACTTTACCGGGACTCACTAGTAAAAGACCTAGATCCGGAAGTGATCTTAAAAACCAATTGCGTTCTGGGAAAAGATCACAATACCGCATTCGTCTAGAAGAAAAACAGAAATTGCGTTTTCATTATGGTCTGACAGAGCGACAATTACTTAGATATGTGCATATCGCTAGAAAAGCAAAAGGATCAACGGGTCAGGTCTTACTACAATTACTCGAGATGCGTTTGGATAACATTATTTTTCGATTGGGTATGGCTTCAACCGTTCCTGGAGCCAGGCAATTAGTTAATCATAGACATATTTTAGTTAACGGCCATATAGTAGATATACCAAGTTATCGTTGCAAACCCCGAGATATTATTACTACAAAAGATAAACAAAGATCAAAAGCTCTGGTTCAAAATTATATTGACTCATCCTCCCGCGAGGAATTGCCGCAACATTTGACTGTTGACTCATCCCAATATAAAGGATTCGTAAATAAAGTAATAGATAGTAAATCGGTCGGTTTAAAAATTAATGAGTTGTTAGTCGTAGAATATTATTCCCGTCAGATTTGAGCCTACCGAAAACGAAGTTCGGATAACTTTCCCCCTTTTGACAAAGTAAATTCAGAGCCTTGATCTCCTTTTACGTATTACAAAAGGATCCCCGGGAAGTTAAGACCGGAATTGGCAACCTTTTAGGTACCTTTTTTTTTTTTTTTTATGTACACGGAATCTCTATCAAATAAAGGTCTTATTGTTGGGATAGGAATTCTTTTATTCATTGTTATTTTATTTGATACATTGTGGTCGGTAACGTTGACGAATTAGTTGAAGTTACAGAAACGGAAAGAGAGGGATTCGAACCCTCGGTAAACAAAAGCCTACATAGCAGTTCCAATGCTACGCCTTGAACCGCTCGGCCATCTTTCCGGCATAATCTTATTATTGATCAGAAACCAACTGAATAGCGAGTTATTGCTATTATTGCAGTACAGGTATAGCCAATCAATTCTAATAGAAAAATAAAAAAAGAAAATCTTCAAAATATTCCCTTTTTTTTTTTTTTATCATGATGAAATCCAAATTTCTATAATTATAAGAATCCAATCCGTAGGAAAATAAAATTCTTGATTCTTTAACTTATATGAAATAGTAATACTTTTGTTCATTGGTATACTACTTAAGTAGGATAAAGTCTAATTAGATAAAAATCTTTATTATTTCTTACTTTTCAAAAAAAAAAACTATTTGAGTATAAAGTCCATCTTTTTTTAGAATTAGTCTATTTTTATGTTATTTCGTACTGTAGAATTTCTTTGTTTGTGAGATCATCTTCCTTCGA